TTCTTGATTCAAGACACTTCCACTGTAGTGTCCGAGTAGATACTTTTACTTTCTCTCGAACCATAGTAATATTATTTGGCAGATTTTTGAGTCATTTATTTCTCTTGAAATCTCTTCAATCTTTATTTCTACACTCGTCTTTTTTTAGGGGGTCTGCAACCATTATGGGGCATAGGGGTTACATCCCGTACGAAACTTAAGAGTATACCACTTCTACGAATAGCTCGTAATGCTGCATCTCTTCCGAGACCAGGACCCTTTATCATGACTTCTGCTCGTTGCATACCTTGATCTGCTACTGCTCGAATAGCATTTCCTGCTGCGGTTTGAGCAGCAAAAGGGGTCCCTCTTCTTGTACCCCTGAATCCACAAGTACCGGCCGAGGACCAAGAAATTACCCGACCTCGTACATCTGTAACAGTCACAATGGTGTTGTTGAAACTTGCTTGAACATGAATAACGCCCTTGGGGATTCGACGTGCACTTTTACGTGAACCAATCCGTCCAGTCCTACGTGAACCACTTCTTGGTATAGATTTTGCCATATTTTATCATTTCATAAATATAAGTCAGAGATATATGGATATATCCATTTCATCTCAAAACCGATCTTTTATTTTGATTTGTTCATCGGTTCTTTTATAGAGTCCATTTTCGAAAGATTATCCTTGTCTTTGTTTATGTCTCGGGTTGGAACAAATTACTATAATTCGTCCCCTTCTGCGGATCAGTCGACATTTTTCACAAATTTTACGAACAGAGGCCCTTATTTTCATAGTTGTTATTCCTTAACTGAATTTCGAATCTACTTATTGGAAGAAAATAGGTTTCTTGAAATTTTTGAACCGTGAATTGTATCCCCATGAAAGGAATATTGAAAAATCATCTAATCGTTCGAATCCTTGTTGTGGAGTCGATAAATTATACGCCTTCCGTTTGAATCATAACGACTTACTTCAATTTTGACTTTATCTCCTGGTAGTATATGTATAAAACTGTGTCGGATCCTTCCTGAAACATAACTTAAAATCTGACTTCGTTATCTAAAGGATCTCTAAAAGAACCCGGAACATACCATTGGTAAGTGATTCAGAAATTAAACCTCGCTGAATCCATTTTTTTTTTTCTTTTTTTCTTTCATTCCAGGCAAACCCCCCTTGAAGTATCAACTAATGTAGGAGGAGCATTATTAGACAACTTGATTTTTTTTTCACAAATAGGAAGTTCCGGATACAATTCGTATCGCAGAAGAATTACCATATATAACACAAAACTTCTCCGCCGATTCTTTCTAGTCGAGCCGCTCGGTCTGTCATTATACCCCGAGAAGTAGAGAGAATTACAATCCCCATCCCGTCTAAAATTCTAGGAATTCGTTGATAGTTAGAATAGATTCGTAAACCGGGTCGACTGATTCGTTTTAAATTTAAAATAGGTCTATATGCTCCTTTCCTATTCCTTCGATGTCGTAGGGTTAAAACCAAAAAATATTTGTTGTTTTCCACAAGTTCCCTTACGTTTTCGAGAAAACCCTCTCGTAAAAGTATTTTAACAATGTTTTCGGTGATGTTAGTAGATGCTATTCGAAGCGTGCCTTTTCTATTCATGTCAGCATTTCGTATAGAAGTTATTATGTCAGCAATAGTGTCCTTACCCATGATAAACTAAAAATTTTGTTGCTTCCAAATTTTTGATATAATCAACATGTTCTTTTTTTTTATGAAAATTATTAAAAGTATATACATGAGACATACTCTACTAAATTTATATTTATCTCTAGTATTTAAATACTATCACTATATTGCGGTTTCATCTCATCTTATAATACTTCAGGTGCTAAGGAAACTATTTTAGTAAAATTTAACTGTCTCAATTCCCGGGCGATCGCACCAAAAACTCGAGTTCCTTTTGGATTTCCTTCTTGATCAATGACAACTGCAGCATTGTCATCATATCGTATTATCATACCGTTGTCACGTTTGAGTTCTTTACAAGTACGTACAATTACAGCTCTGATCACTTCTGATCTTTCTAGAGGCGTATTTGGTACTGCTTCCTTGATCACAGCAACAATAATGTCACCAATATGAGCATATCGGCGATTACTGGCTCCTATGATTCGAATACACATCAATTCTCGGGCCCCGCTATTGTCTGCTACATTCAAATGGGTTTGAGGTTGAATCATATCATTTTTTGAATCTGTTTTTTTAATGTTTGATGTAAAGTAAAGCAAAGAACGAAGTCAAAAAAAAAAGAAAACCTGCAATTGTTTTTTTTATCCAAGATTTCTTTCCTTTGGTTCTACATTCCTATCCAGAAATAATGAATTGAGTTCTTATAGGCATTTTGGACGCCGCTATTGAAATAGCCTTTCGAGCTATATTTTCGGCTACTCCACTCATTTCATAAAGTATTCTACCGGGTTTAACGACAGCTACCCAATATTCGGGGGATCCTTTCCCCGACCCCATACGGGTTTCCGTGGGTCTTACTGTAA